GCGAAAAAAGATAATTATCTGGTCATATTTCTTTCATAGCAAACAAAAAAAAAAAAAAAAAATAGTGATTGTAAGCATATGTTAATACGTTCACTAAAAACCGGGAAAATCCTTCTGTAGCCAATCATCTATTAAATTAAAAATTGATAAGCTTAATAAAAAATCAAAAAAGGAAAAAATAGTAACGGGGTCTCGGGCATCTACCAATTATACCCCTAAGGATTGGCCATACAATTACCGTTCATAAGGGTAAGGAGCATTTACCTATTTATATAACGGATTATATGGAAGGTCACAAGTTGGGAAAATTTGTACCTACTTTTAATTTCCAAGGACATGCAAAAAGGGATAATAAATCTCGCCGTTAATCTTATTAAAAAAAATCTATAATTTTTTAAATTTTTATATCATGGGCGAACGACGGGAATTGAACCCGCGCATAGTGGATCCCAATCCATTGCCTTAATCACTTGGCTACATCCGCCCCTTACTTTTTTTTAATTAAATTCATTAATTTAATTCAGTAATTAATTTTTTTTTAATATGGAAAGAAAAAAAACAAAGTATAATTTCAAAATTTCCCAACCTTTTAACAAGAAATAAAAAAATTATAAAGAACGAAAGAATAAGACTCAATTATTAATTAACCCTTAAGAAAGAATATTTTTACTTATTTTTTATAACAATATTACCAATAAAATAAAGGAGCAATAATCCCTCTTGCTTGATAGAACAAGAAAGAATTTATTACTCCTTAATATTTTAAGATTTTTTTTTCTTTTTTTTTTTAATTTTTAAACTTCCTATATACTAAGACCAAGTATTAACCATTTGTTGCAGCTTCAATAGGGGCTAGGTATATAGGGAAATTATGAGCATTACGTTCATGCATAACTTCCATACCAAGATTAGCAGGGTTGATAATATCAGCCCAAGTATTAAATATTATAAGTTTCAACCTCTTGACCAAATATGTAATCTTCATTAGCAAATTCATTTTTTTGGGGTTTCCTTGATCAAACTAGAAGTTACCAAGAAACGCGAGATCCACTGAATATACCAGCTATGCCTAACATGTGAAATGGGTGCACAAGGATGTTGTGCTCAGCATGGAATACAATCGTGAAGTTAAAAGTACCAGAAATTCCTAGAGGCATAGCATCAGAAAAACTTTCTTGACCAATTGGGGAAATCAAGAAAACAGTGGTAGCAGCTGCAACAGAAGCAGAATATGCACAATACAAGGTCGCATATCCAGACGGAAACTAAGCTCCAACTCACGACTCATGTAACAAGCTAGGCTACACCAAGTAAGAAATGTGGAACAATTAGTTTATAAGGACCACCATTGTATAACCATTATGCTGCTTCCCAGATTGGGTAAAAATGCAAACCAATAGCTGCAGAAGTAATAAAAATAGCACCTGAGATAATATTATTTCCATAAAGTATAGATCCCGAAAAAGGTTCACAAATATCATAAATATATACTGGAGGAACAACAATGAAAGCAATAATAAATTGTGGTTAATAATGTAGGAATCATCAAAACCCCCAACCCTCCAATGTAAAGTCGGTTTTCAGTGTTGGTTATCCAGTTACAGAGGCGACCTCATAGGCTTTTTGCTTTCGCGTTTATCTAAAATAAATTTAAGTCATGGTAAAATCTTGGTTTATTTAATCATCAGAAACTCTCGAGCATACAAATTTTCTATACTATAAATCGAAATATAAAATGGAAGACTTGTTATTCAACATTATAACACGACTTTTATATGTTCGTGTCAACCAATCCCAATAAATATCTAAATATATTCAAATTTATTTATAACTAAATTGCAAAAAAAAAATATGTATATCAATACATATAATTTTGGTATGGCAGTAGGTTGCCCGGGATTCGAACCCGGAACCGATCGGATGGAGCAGATAATTTCTTTATCGTGTTAATAAAATAAAGAAAAACCCCTCCCCAAGCTGTGCTTGCAGTTTTCATTGCACACGGCTTTCCCTATGTATACATCATTTCCTTTCTTAGAAAGACTTTATTTTAAAGGTTGAATACTTAGTTTTTTTTTGATTTAACCCCTATTACATACTACATCAACATTTCAGAATAGTGAAAATCCAGTAAAAATTTTTATTTCCAAATTATGATATTTTGGATTTTGGATCGGTCATATAATTAATATTAATAGAAATAATATCTAAAAACCAAATCCGACTTCTATATACTCTCTGCAAACTGTAAGAAGCTTTTGGGAACGTTAAAAATAAAACGTCTTCGTCAGACATAAAAAATTCTTCCAATAATTCCGAGCCCAATCTCTTTAAAAAAATACGTACAGTACTTTTGTGTTTCCGAGCCAAAGTTCTAGCACAAGAAAGTCGAAGTATATACTTTATTCGATACAAACTCTTTTTTTTGGAAGATCCACTATAATAACGAGAAATATTTCTGCATATACACCCAAAACGGTCAATAATATTCGAATCTGATAAATCAGCCCGAATCGGCTTACTAATGGGATGCCCTAATACATTACAAAATTTGGCTTTAGCTAATGACGCAATTAGAGGAATAATTGGAACAAGGGTATCAACTTTCTTAATAGTATTATTTATTAAAAATGAATTTTCTAGAAGTTGACTCCGTACTACTGAAGGGTTCATTCGAAAGCTTAAAAGATAGCACAAAAATTCAAAATAATTATTGTATAATTGGTTTAGATAAATCCTTTTTGGAAAAAAACACAGTGAAAAATGCCATTGCCAAAAATTAATAAGGTAACATTTCCATTTATTCATGAAAAGAGACGTTCCTTTTGAAGCCAGAATGGATTTTCTTTGATATCTAATATAATGGATGCAAGGTTCCTTAACGAACCTTAGGTTCGCCTGAAAATACTTAATCGTTACAAAAACATTAAAAAAACGTTCTATTTTTCCATAAAAATAGATTCGTTCAAGAAGAATTCCAAAAGGCGTTGATCGTAAATGATAAAATTGATTACTTAGAAAGACTAAAATAGATTCGTATTCACATACATGAGAATTATATAAGAATATGAATAATCTTTTATTCCTTTTTGAAAAAGAGGAATTGGCTTTTTTTGTTGGAGTAATAAGACTATTACAACTACAATACTTATTGAGAAAGAATCGTAATAAATGCAAAGAAGAGGCATCTTTTACCCAATAGCGAAGAGTTTGAACCAAGATTTCCACATGAAGAGGGCGGGGTATTTGTATATTTAATATAAAATTTAAATGTGAAAGGTTGTCCTCTAAAAACGGAAATATTGAATGAATTGATCGTAAATTCTGAGATTTTACTATGTTTTCATTTTTCCCTTCTAGACAAGATATTAATCGTATAAAGAATGGAATTTCCACAATAAAAGTAAACCCCTCTGATACGATTTCAAAATAAAAATATTTATTGTGCGCCCCAAATATATTTGGATTATAATCATTAAGAGAAATAATAAAATGATTATGTTGACACATTCGAGTAATTAATCGTTTCACAATCAGTAAACTGAATTTATCGTCATAACCTGAATTTTCTGAAAAAGTTGATCTACTGAAACCACAATCACGAGCAAATGCGTAAATATATTCTTGAAAAAGAAGTGGATATAGAAAGTCGTGTTGTTGAGATCTATCTAGCCGTAAATATCTTTGGATTTCCTCCATTTTAAATTTTTTTTTTTTTTTAATAAAAAAAGTATAAAATTGGGGGGGGTGATCAAATGATACATAGTGCGATACAGTCAAAACAAGCTATTCTAGTAAGAATAGTTGGTACAGGTAAACTTCTGATAAGACTCTCTCCCCTCTACTTTTTTCCCATTCATTTCCTTTAATTTGTCTATGTTATAGGATAAAATATGGTTAGAAATCTTTTATTTTTTTAAACCTAATCGCTCTTTTGATTTCGGAAAAAGTTTTATTTATCAATATACTACTTCTTTTACACACAAATCTATCATTCCATAATAGAGAATGCTAATAGTTAGGATTCATTAAAAAAATATCATACCTTCCCGTATCAGACACTAATCTATTTTTAACATATAATTAGATCGGGAAATTATTCAAATTAAGAACATAAGCTGGTTGCTTTTTCTTTTTATAAGAATTAATTGAAGCCCCAGGGCCACTATCCATTTATTCATTCGATCCAACTTTATATTGTTTCGTTACAAGAATTCTAACAAGATTTTGTACCGATACTAGAAGAATGAAATATTCTCATAACTATCCATTGATACGACATGCTATTTTTTCCATTTATTCCTTTTCAGGATCAGTCGCGGTCTTACAAACTATACCAATAGTATGGACGAATTCCTCACCTCATCCAAATGTGTAAAAGATCCTAGTCGCACTTAAAAGCCGAATACTCTACCGTTGAGTTAGCAACCCTCCAAAAAAAAATAGAGATTAAACAAAACTTCAAGTAAAGAGTGTCTATATATAATAAAAATATATATATATAGAAGAATTTTATAAATTGATAGAACACCTCTTGTGTTATCTACCTCCTTTTTCAATCAAAAAAAAACTTCTTGTATTAAAGAAAGCATTATTTTTTTTATTTGAATGAATAAAGTAAAAATTCTATGGGACAGAACTAAATAAACCCGGTTTACTTATTATGTTATGATGAATTTTATTTGTTCGATACGCTCTTATGAATATAAATGTTTAAAAAAGAATAAATAAAGAGGAATTGAAAAAAAAATATATTGGATTTTTAGTCAAAAAATTTATTTAATCAATTAAAGTAGAATAAGCAAGATGGATTCCTTATTAATTAATTGAGTTACAATGAAAACCACACAATTTAAGAAAATGTTCGAATTTGATAGTTAATAAGATAAATAAAGTAAGATTTTTTTGTTCTAGCTCACCAGATTTGACGGAAACAAAATACAAATATAGCACAAAAATACCAAGGGGGCAGTGTAGATAACTTTGTATAATTTTTCTTTATTTGCTTTTTTTGATCCCTCCTTGGTATTTTTGAATTTAATTAGATGGAAGTTCCTAAAAAAGTTCCGCCCTCTTTAAAAGATTCTGAACAGTTCCTGTGGGTTGAGCACCTTTTTCAAGGAAATATAGAATAACAGGAACATTTAAACAAATTTTATTTTTCATTGGATCGTAAAAACCCACTTTTCTAAGATCTTTTCCTTCTCTTCGGGATCGAACATCAATTGCAACGATTCGATAGATGGCTCATTGGGATAGATGTGAATGAACAATACCTCACCCCCCCCTAGAACCGTATAGGAAGTTTTTTCCTCGTACGGCTCGAGAAAAACAAAATGATTTGATTCACAGTTTTGTCTATGTATGCAATTCATATAATTAAATGACAAAATGGGCACATAAAATTAATTAGACTTTGATTTAAGTTTTTTTTTTCTTACTGAAAAAGAAAAAACCATTCATACTCATAACTCAAGTTGGATAACTCTTCAACAAATAGTTCCAAGGAAAAATTTTTAGTTAATTTTTTTTTATTGAGTAGTCTTTACCCCCTTCTGTTTGTCTCATTTAAAATTTGATTTGGATTCTTTAGTCTGATCCAGCTAGTGAGATGATCGAGACAATTAAAATGGTGTTTACTTGTTCTTAGATCCTTTCATCCTTAATTTTAATCATTGGGTTTAGACATTACTTCGGTGCTTCTTAATCCTTTCTACTTTCAAAAGGACAGCAACATACCCTTATGTTCTTTATAGCAAAGAATCCTATGGACAGTTAATTCCCCCGCGATACACTTTGAATCCAAAAGTTTGATCAATTCAAAAATTTTACTTTTGAATTAGAAACTTGTTTTAATTGGATCCTTTCAATTTCTATATTATAGAAGATATATTTACGAAGTTGTTTCAATTGATTGGCATTAACCCTAGATCCTTGTTCCCGAGAAATGAATAAATCTTTTCTACTCGAGCTTCATTGTAGACTATTTATAACCCAACAAAAAATGAAAGATTCAGGTGTAACAGAACAAACAATGTCGAGCCAAGAGCACCCTCATTCCTAGACAAATTGAAAATGGTGGATTAAAAATCCACAACAGATCGTGTCCTTCAAGTCGCACGTTGCTTTCTACCACATCGTTTCAAACGAAGTTTTACCATAACATTACTATAATTTGGAACCGGTATGGAATTGATTCAATTATGAAATCATGAATAGTCATTAGTTCAGCTGTACATAGACATCATAATCTAGGCTTTTTCTTCTATATTATTATAATATGTAAAACGGTTTTTATGAAAAAGTCTTAGCAAGAGAGCACATTTAACTTTAACATAAAATAAAAAAAAGTAAAAAATAATATATATATATATATAAGAAAATAAGAAAAAAATCCTATTTTTTTTTTAGTAGTCAGATGAAAAGAATTAAGATTCAAAGTTTAACTTACATTTTTTTTTTATACATTTCATGAAAAAAAATGGGTAATGTTTATATCTATTAGATAAACTAAATAGTTGTCACTGTTATAGAATATCTATAACAGTTAATTTTAAGAATTTTAGTTTAAATAAGGATTACAAATCTTTTTCATAAAACCAAAATTTATTGTCATTGAAATAAAACAACACATATTATATGAGCTAAACATTTATCCATTTAATATGATATTTTATATGATTATATAATTGATATATATTTTGTTTAACAAGGGTTAAGTAATATTTACCTAATCTACTCTTGTCATAAAGTGAATAAAATTTATAAAGGATAGGATAAACCCCTGTCTCAACCGTTACATAGATTCCCAATTTGTAATTAGCGTCAAATACCTAAATAAAAATAAAATGAGATTAAAAGAAAAAAACATCGGCATTTCTATATGATATGTAACTTGATCCTTTGTTAATGAGATTCGAAGAGACACAGATATTGATTGAAATTAATATGTATTAACTCCTATCACTCCCCTACTTCCTTCTATGAAAATAGCGGAGCATTAAAAAGATATGTGCTGGGACGGAAGGATCGAACCTCCGAATATCGGGACCAAAACCCGTTGCCTTACCACTTGGCCACGCCCCATTTAAATGTATAATCTAGGCCAAGAAACAATAATATTGGTATTGATTGTTTGTCAACTCTAGTCCAAATATCTAATATCTATAGATTGGTACTAGTATTTTGATACATACAGATTATAGAAGTAAACTAAATTTATTGATAATTACATATAATTAAGATATTGTATGAAAGATATGATTTCTTCTATTATCCTTTTGGAATTAAATATTTTTTTTATTGGGTGGATTCAAAGAAAAAGAAGGATTTTTTTTTATCGACCTTACCTACTTTCTTCTTACTTATATCAAAAACTAAGTAAAAATTGCAATTATCTACAATAACAAAATGTCTATTATACTTTATATCGTTTGTGTGATCTGTATTAATCATGCCTTTTATTTTATTCTAGTAGTTTTTCTTGACAAATTTCCAGAAACCTATGCTTTTTTGAATCCAATTTTGGAGATGTTATGCCCGGTATACCTGTACTTTTTATTTTATCTTTTGTTTGGCAAGCTGTTCTAAGTTTTTAATGAGATCCTTAATTTAATAATATCCTATAAAATGCATGATTTCCTCGAGAAAAATTCTAAAAATTGATAAAATCAGAAAAGTTTGAGAGTATGAACCTTCAATTCGCACATTGAAATTCTTATTTAGTCATTATAAATCTAGCTTACCCCTATTTCCTCACTTTTGACCCTTTTAGGCAAAAGACCCTACATAGGAATAGGGTCCCCAAAAATGTAAAATTTGTCTTTGTTAATAAAAAAAAAAATCAAGCCATCAACGGACGGAAACGGAAAGAGAGGGATTCGAACCCTCGGTACAAATAACTCGTACAGCGGATTAGCAATCCGACGCTTTCGTCCACTCAGCCATCTCTCCCTATTGAAAAAGATAATTACTACATCACACATAATAATGTAAAGAGTCTTTCTTTTTTCTTTCTCTTTACTTTTTTTCTATTATATATAGAGATCCACAAATCAGGAATTTTTTTTAATCAAATAAAGCTTTCTGAATCTCATTAAATTTTGATCTACTGTTAAAAAACTCAACACTTTAAGTTTGATGATCCTATACTTTATCATACTCAATTATATAGTTTAACAAAAAGGCTGTTTGTATACAATAATCATATTGTAATTGTAGCGGGTATAGTTTAGTGGTAAAAGTGTGATTCGTTCTATTAATCCTTTTCTTTTTTATAGAGTTAAAGGGTCTTTCGGTTTTATTCATATTCCGATCAAAAACTTTATTTCTTAAAAGGATTAAACCCTTTACTTCTCAATGAGAAATTCGAGAAAAAAAAATACGCATTCTCGTGATTTGTATCCACGAGTCACTTATAAATTGCAAAGTTGGATTATGAAATTGCGAAACATAATTTTTGAATTGGACCAAGACTTCCAATTGAATAAGTATGAGTAAAGGATTCATGGGGAAGATATAAAAAAAAGACAATTTCTAATCGTAACTAAATCTTCAATAATTTTTTTTTATAAAGAAAGAAATTATTGAAGCAAAAATAGCTATTCAACAATGACTTTAGTTTACTAGAGACATCAACATATTGTTTTAGCTCGGCAGAAAAACAAAATCCTTTTTTTCCTTAGAATCCTCTCAAATAGAAATAGAGAACGAAGTAACTAGAAAGATTATTAGAATCACCTTCTTCTAGAAGGATCATCTAGAAAGCGATTAATTTTGTTTGTATTCAGATAAAAAAAGCTGACGCTGACATAGGTGTTATGTGTATAATTTTGTTCATTTTGTTAACATCTTAGATCTATAAATTTACTCATATTACGTAAAGGAGCCGAATGAAACCAAAGTTTCATGTTCGGTTTTGAATTAGAGACGCTGAATCGACGTCGACTATAACCCCTAGCCTTCCAAGCTAATTATGCGGGTTCGATTCCCGCTACCCGCTTCTTTTCATATTCTATTAGAATTATATAATATATTATAATTGCAATTAGATTAGTGAATCATTGAATATACAATTCACAAAAAAAATTATCTCAATCCTATTTTTTGGTCTTCAATTCAAATAAAATAATAAGTATAAAAATAAAAAAAAATCAGAATTGAATGGCGTCCATTGTCTAATGGATAGGACAGAGGTCTTCTAAACCTTTGGTATAGGTTCAAATCCTATTGGACGCAATTTATTTCCATTTTTTATTTCGATAGCAAGAAAGACTTTTTGCATACTTTGAATCCGAGATGTTAAATTCTTTTTTAAGATAAATTTATTTATGCTTGTTCCTGAAGTAAAAACCGGTCCATTTGTTTCTGAATAGCTTCTTTCAAAAGGGCTTCTGCTTCCTCAGTAAATGTCTTAGTAGAAGATATGATTTCTTGGACTGATGTTTATTATTTTTTAAGTAAGTACGTAATTCAACAATAAATTTCCTTATCTGTCCGATTTATAATGAATCAAGATAACCATTTGTTCCAGTATAAATAGTCATTATTTGTTCTTATACTGTAAGAAGAGCTAATTGGGATTGTTTAAATAATTCACGTAACCGTTGACCTCTTGTCAATTGATTCTTAGTAGCTTTATCAAGATCTGAAGCAAATTGTGCAAAAGCTTCTAGTTCTGCAAATTGCGCCAGTTATAATTTTAATTTTACCAGCTACTTGTTTCATGGCTTTTATTTGAGCTGCAGACCCTACTCTGGAAACATAAATACCCACATTAATAGCCGGTCTGATTCCAGCATTGAATAGAGCAGAAGATAAAAATATTTGTCCGTCAGTAATGGAAATTACATTTAGTAGGAATATAAGCCGAAACATCTCCCGATTGAGTTTCAACGATTGGTAAGGCAGTCATACTTCCTTAACCTAAATTAGAACTTAATTTGGCGGCTCTTCAAAAGACGTGAATGCAAAAACATCCCCCGTATAAGCTTCGCGGCCGGGCGGTCTTCGTAATATAAGAGACATTTGGCGATAAGCTTGGGCTTGTTTGGAGAGATCATCATAAATTATTAAAGTGTGTTGTTTGCGGTACATAAAATATTCAGCCAAAGCAGCTCTCGTATAAGGAGCAAGATATTGTAATGTAGCAGGGGAAT